GTATTTTGTTTTGGTTCGACCCGTAGTCACATATGAAATATCCGATGGGATAAATTTAGCAACACTTTTCCCTCGTGATATCTTGCAGGAAAAGGATAATGTCCAATTTAGAGTTGTCAATTATATCCTTTATGGAAATGGCAAGTCAATTCGAGGAATTTATCACACAAGTATTCAATTAGTTCGGACTTGCTTAGTATTGAATTGGGACCAAGAACAAAATGGTTCTATAGAAGAGGTTCATGCTTCCTTTGTTGAGGTAAGGGCAAATGATCTAATTCGCGATTTCATAAGAATTGAGTTAGTCAAGTCCACTATTTCGTATACCGGAAAAAGGTATGATAGGGCAAGTTCCGGATTGATTCCCGATAATGGATTAGATTGTACCAATATCAATCCTTTTTATTCCAAGGCGAAGATTCAATCACTTAGCCAACATCAAGGAACTATTGGTATGTTGTTGAATCGAAATAAGGAATGCCAATCTTTGCTAATTTTGTCATCATCCAATTGTTCTCGAATTGGTCCATTCAATAGTTCGAAATATAACAATGTGACAAAAGAATCGGATCCCCTAATTCCAATTAGGGATTATTTAGGTCCCTTAGGCGCTATTGTACCTAAAATATCGAATTTTTATTCATCTTACCATTTAATAACTCATAATCAGATCGTGTTAAAGAAATATTTGCTACTTGACAATTTGAAACAGATTTTCCAAGTACTTCAAGTACTTAAATACTGTTTAATAGATGAAAATAGGAGGATTTATAATCCCGATCTATGCAGTAACATCGTTTTGAACCCATTCCATTTGAATTGGTGCTTTCTCCATCATGATTATTGTGAAGAGACATCGATCAAAATTAGCCTTGGACAATTTATTTGTGAAAATGTATGTCTATTTAAATACGAACCACACGTAAAAAAATCTGGTCAAATTTTAATTGTTAATGTCGACTTTTTAGTTATAAGATCGGCTAAGTCTTATTTGGCTACTCCTGGAGCAACTGTTCATGGTCATTATGGGAAAATCCTTTACGAAGGAGATACATTAGTTACATTTATATATGAAAAATCGAGATCTGGTGACATAACGCAAGGTCTTCCAAAAGTAGAACAAATCTTAGAAGTGCGTTCGATTGATTCAATATCGATGAACCTCGAAAGGAGAGTTGAAGGTTGGAACGAGCGTATACCAAGAATTCTTGGGATCCCCTGGGGGTTTTTGATTGGAGCTGAGCTAACCATAGCCCAAAGTCGTATCTCTTTGGTTAATAAGATCCAAAAGGTTTATCGATCCCAGGGGGTACAGATCCATAATAGACATATAGAGATTATTGTACGTCAAGTAACATCAAAAGTGTTGGTTTCAGAAGATGGAATGTCTAATGTTTTTTCGCCTGGAGAATTAATCGGATTGTTGCGAGCGGAACGAGCAGGGCGCGCTTTGGACGAATCAATCTGTTATCGGGCAATCTCATTGGGAATAACAAGAGCGTCTCTGAATACTCAAAGTTTCATATCCGAAGCAAGTTTTCAAGAAACCGCTCGAGTTTTAGCAAAAGCTGCTCTACGAGGTCGTATTGATTGGTTGAAAGGCCTGAAAGAGAACGTTGTTCTGGGGGGGATTATACCTGTTGGTACCGGATTCCAAAAATTTGTGCACCGTTCAAGGCAAGACAAAAACATTTATTTGGAAATCAAAAGAAAAAATCTATTCGAGTTGGAAATGAGAGATATTTTGTTACACCATAGAGAATTATTTTGTTCTTACGCGACAAACAATTTCCATGAGACAAATTTACATGAGACATCAGAACAATCATTTATGCGATTTAATGATTCCTAAGAGCGGGTTCATTTTCACTTTAACTATCTTTTAACTATACTGGTCTGATTATTGATTTGGTAATAAATAAAATAAGTAATTAAAAAAAATTATGGTTTGTGCCGTGTATCAATGGTCAATCCCCGGTAGAAGGTTCCATCGGAACAATTATTTATTTCAAGGTACCTCGTCTCTTTGTTAATAATACGAAAAAGAAAAAACAAAAAGGAAGTGTGGGAAAAAATGACAAGAAGATATTGGAACATCAATTTGGAAGAGATGATGGAAGCAGGAGTTCATTTTGGTCATGGTACTAAGAAATGGAATCCTAGAATGGCCCCTTACATTTCTGCAAAGCGTAAAGGTATTCATATTACAAATCTCGCTAGAACTGCTCGTTTTTTATCAGAAGCCTGTGATTTAGTTTTTGATGCAGCAAGTAGGGGAAAAAACTTCTTAATCGTCGGTACCAAAAATAAAGCATCGGATTCAGTAGCATCAGCTGCAATAAGGGCTCGGTCTCATTTTATTAATCAAAAATGGCTCGGTGGTATGTTAACGAATTGGTCCACTACGGAAACGAGACTTTATAAGTTCAGGGACTTAAGAGCAGAAGAAAAGATGGGGAAACTCAACCGTCTCCCCAAAAGAGATGCAGCAATGTTGAAGAGAAAATTATCTACCTTGCAAACATATCTCGGTGGGATCAAATATATGACGGGATTGCCTGATATTGTGATCATCGTTGATCAGCAAGAAGAATATACGGCTCTTCGAGAATGTGCCATTTTGGGGATTCCAACGATTTGTTTAATCGATACAAATTGTGACCCAGATCTTGCAGATATTTCGATTCCAGCCAACGATGACGCTATAGCTTCAATTCGATTGATTCTTAACAAATTAGTATCCGCAATTTGTGAAGGTCGTTCTAGCTATATAAGAAATCGTTGATTATGATTAAGATTAAGAATAATAAAATTAGTTAATGTTAATTATTGGGCAACTCCATAGATTTATTGGATCGGTTACTTTTTTTTTGAATTTTTAAAAATAGAAAAAAAAAGAACTGGGGATATTGATATATATTATGATGTTATGTGATTTCTTGGTATCCTAAATATATGATTAATGATTCAAGTTGGTGAGTTGAGAAAGAAATGGTTGAATCAAACTAATTCCTTTTTTGAAGTTCAATTTCTATCAGAGGACAATATGAATGTTATACCATGTTACATTAAAACACTCAAGGGGTTATACGATATATCGGGTGTAGAAGTAGGCCAACATTTCTATTGGCAAATAGGAGGTTTACAAATCCATGCCCAAGTACTTATCACTTCTTGGGTCGTAATTGCTATCTTGTTAGGTTCAGCCATCATAGCTGTTCGGAATCCACAAACCATTCCGACCGACGGTCAGAATTTCTTTGAATATGTCCTTGAATTTATTCGAGACTTGAGCAAAACCCAGATTGGAGAAGAATATGGACCTTGGGTTCCTTTTATTGGAACTATGTTCCTATTTATTTTTGTTTCTAATTGGTCAGGTGCCCTTTTACCTTGGAAAATCATACAGTTACCTCATGGGGAGTTAGCTGCGCCCACGAATGATATAAATACTACTGTTGCTTTAGCTTTACCCACGTCAGTGGCATATTTTTATGCAGGTCTTACCAAAAAAGGGTTGGGTTATTTCGAGAAATACATCAAACCAACTCCAATACTTTTACCAATTAACATCCTAGAAGATTTCACAAAACCCTTATCTCTTAGTTTTCGACTTTTCGGGAATATATTGGCTGATGAATTAGTAGTTGTTGTTCTTGTTTCTTTAGTCCCTTCAGTAGTTCCTATACCTGTCATGTTTCTTGGATTATTTACAAGTGGTATTCAAGCTCTTATTTTTGCAACGTTAGCCGCGGCTTATATAGGTGAATCCATGGAGGGTCATCATTGACTAGTTTTCGAAATAGTCTTTTTTTTTAGCTTATCCCAATTCATGCATGGTTCAAGATAATCTGCTTGGTTGGAGAACATAATAGATATAAATACGTATGAATATATGACCTAGAGTCGTAGGAGAGAAGATGAACGATATTACGGAATTGTAAAAAAAAAAGGGGATGGGTTGGGGAGGTCACACTAGATGTATGTAATGTCTATAAGTCTAGCCGCTTTTTGTGTGGGTTTCGAGGAATGATTCTATAATCCGATTCAATATAAAATGTGGCCAGTTTACGTTATGGAAGAAAGAAATGTATATGTAATATGTATATGTAATATTAGATATTCACTAGTTATATAGTCCTATCTATATATAAATAGAAGTCCTTATGCCTTACCTATATACTAACTAACTATATATATATCTAACTATATGCTATATATATGTAATATATATAGCAATATATATAGATAGCAATATATATAGCAAAATAAATAAAAAAAAATATATATATGTATTGATATACATATTGATATCGTTATATTGATATATTGATATCGTTGATATCGATCATATTGATATCCATTGCATATATTGATGATTGCATATATTGATGATTGCATATATTGATTTGATTGCAGTTTACTGCATTTAGATTAGATGGATTACAAGATAAGTCAAGTCCTTTCTTCTGTTTCATTTGTGATTGTGGATTGGATGAAAAAACAGATGAACTCAAGGATATAGAAGAGTAAAGAACGAAGGATGGAATGAAAGAATGGTTGGAAAGAAAGAAATGCAATAACTAGAGCCGTATGTATATGGATTTACAAAAACTTCATCATGGGTAGAAACAAAAAACGAGATATCGAAGTAGTTCTGACGATTCAGTAATATTATCATTAGTTTTTAGTTACTCCGACCCAATAGATCTTAATGATCAAACTTAATGATAAAATTAAGTAATAATTCATTGGTTGATTGTATCATTAACCATTTTTTTTTTTTTTTTTTTTTTGTGCGAGGAACTTACCATGAATCCACTGATTTCTGCCGCTTCCGTTATTGCTGCTGGATTGGCTGTAGGACTTGCTTCTATTGGACCCGGAGTTGGTCAAGGTACTGCTGCAGGCCAAGCTGTAGAGGGTATTGCGAGACAACCAGAAGCAGAGGGTAAAATACGAGGTACTTTATTGCTTAGTCTAGCTTTTATGGAAGCTTT